CTTCTAGTATTTTATCTTGATTGTTTTTAATAAATGGGTGTTGATACAAGATATTTTTTAAAAACTGGTAATACATAAATACGAAACTACACATCACCACTTGTACAAATTAAAGGTTTGTAATATGTAGGAGCTTTGTTATTTAAAGGAGTTTAGTGAGATTATTAGTTACCTTAGGACTTTAGGGGGGGTAGGGGGGTTTTTTATTGAAATGAGAAGAAGGGGCGACTTATAGGGGTTATAGTATCTATTATGCTCTAGAAAGAGATATATGCGATTCTTAATTAATATCTTTCTAACATTACATATATATTACTTTATAAGGAACGTATGTTCAACCTTCTGTTATAGGGCTGTGTGCACTCTGAAATGTTCATGAAGGGAGAAAAAAAAAAGGAACCAGCTGCCCCCGTGGAAAGAACGCCCGGCTTGGGGGGTAACGAGTCGAAGGTTCGACGCCATTAGTCAATGTAAGCGTCGATGAAAGTGTACGGATTAATAAATGTATGGACCTGAAGTAGGAGGAGATGCCAGGAATAATTCACCTTTAGGTAACAACCCTTCAATTTGGGCTCCTGACCATCAAGAACCGTTATCCTTAAGAAATGTGCTTGTTGGTAGGCTCTTACTACATCGGGTGGTTAATTTAATTTTATTTGGAGTCTTGGTATATCATCACCCATGAATTTTTTACTAAGTCTTAAATTTCCCAGTACTAGATATTGGAGTGTATTTTATAATTTAGTGGTTTATGTATACCTTAGTATTATGTAATTACTTTATGGTTTACATAAATTAATGGTTTTTATACATAAAATGTTCTATAGAATTAATATTGTGCACTATATATATATATATAAATATCTCATATATGCACCAGAAAATATTTTAATTTAGAATACCAGCTTTGGGAGCCGGCGGCGGGAGTTAAAATCTCCTTTTTCTGAGCAGTAGGGAGGGATTTAACCTCCGGCCTCCGGTTTACAAAACCGGCGCTCTAGTGCTGAGCTACAAGTGCAATTTCATTTAAGAATTTTGTTTTCTGCCCATCCTGATATAGGTAAAGCTGCTAGGAAGACAAGGAAATATACAATCGATGCTAGTTGTCCAATTAGGATATACGGGGGTTCTACAGGCATTCCTCCAATTCAGGTAAGAATTATTATATCTGCAACTAATGTTCAGAATATAAGCTGGCCGAAGGGTCGGAAAGTAAGTCCTCGTTGTTTAGATGTGTGAAGAATAGGTACTAGTATTAACACCAAGATCGATGACAGTAGCGCTAGCACACCTCCTAGCTTGTTTGGGATCGATCGGAGAATAGCATAGGCAAATAGAAAATACCATTCGGGTTTAATATGAGGGGGTGTTACTAAGGGGTTGGCCGGCGTAAAGTTGTCAGGGTCCCCTAGGATATTGGGGGTGAATAAGGCAATTGATGTGAGGGTGATTAGAAGAGCGGCAAACCCTAATAAGTCTTTATAAGAAAAATAAGGGTGGAATGAGATTTTATCAGCGTCTGAGTTAATTCCTGCAGGGTTGTTCGATCCTGTTTCGTGAAGGAATAGCAGATGAACTATTGATGCGGCTGCTACAATGAATGGAAGTAAGAAATGGAATGCGAAAAAACGGGTCAAGGTGGCATTGTCTACAGAAAAGCCGCCTCATACTCACTGCACTAAGTCGTTACCAACATATGGTACTGCAGACATTAAATTAGTGATAACTGTAGCTCCTCAAAAGGACATTTGTCCTCAGGGTAGAACGTACCCTACAAATGCAGTAGCTATAACAAGGAGTAGAAGGACGACTCCCACATTTCAGGTTTCTTTATACAAGTAAGATCCGTAGTAAAGTCCCCGTGCAATATGTAGGTAAATACAAATAAAAAAGAAAGATGCTCCGTTAGCATGTATGTTGCGGATTAATCAGCCGTAGTTTACGTCCCGACAAATGTGTGTTACTGATGAGAATGCGGTGGCAATATCTGAGGTGTAGTGTATTGCTAAAAATAATCCTGTAAGGATTTGAGCGCCTAAACATAGTCCTAATAAAGACCCGAAGTTCCATCAAACAGAAATGTTTGATGGTGCAGGTAGGTCTACAAGGGCGTTGTTGGCAATTTTAAGGAGGGGGTGGGTTTTTCGAAGGTTGGCCATTAGGGTTTTTATAGTTGAATTACAACGGTGGTTTTTCAAGCCATTGGTCCTGGTTAAAATCCTGGTAGAAATTATGACTTATTTAATATTTTTGTTATTAATAGGGTTGATTTTTGGTTTAATTGCGGTGGCTTCTAACCCGTCTCCGTATTTTGCTGCCTTAGGCTTAGTGCTTGTGGCTGGCATGGGTTGTGGGGTTATAGTAAGCTTTGGAGGACCTTTTTTATCGTTAGTCCTCTTTTTAATTTATTTAGGAGGCATGTTGGTCGTTTTTGCTTATTCTGCTGCTCTAGCTGCAGAGCCATATCCTGAGAGTTGAGGTTCTTGATCTGTTGCAATTTATGGGTCCTTTTATTTAGTAGGGGTGGTTCTAGTTCTATTTTATTTTTATGGGGGATGATATGAAAGTTCTTGAGTGCCCGTAGATGAGCTTTCAGGTGTTTCATTGTTTCGGGGTGATATGTCCGGGGTAGCTTTAATGTATTCTATGGGGGGGTGGATTTTAGTAATTAGTGCTTGGGTTCTTTTGTTGACTTTATTCGTAGTACTGGAGTTAACACGCGGCCTGTCTCGTGGTACACTCCGGGTGGTCTAATTAATAATATCACGGCAAGGGCGGATGTTAGAATAAATATTATTAGATAGGTCTTGATTACACCCTTTTGAGCATTACTCGTAGTTGTAATTAAAGGCATATTTAAATTTGACATGGCTTTGGGGCCGATCTTCTCTAATCATGTTATATCAATGGTTTGGGAGGCAATGTTTTGTCCCAGTTGAAGAGACACTTTTATAGGTAGTCGGTGGGTGATGGATGTGTAAAATCCCAATATGTTTGAGAATAAGTGCGGGGCTCGTTTAGGGCTAATGTTTAATTGTTTTGATGTGGACTGAGCTATTTCTAGCGCTGTGACCAACCCAACTGCTGTCACAATAAGGGCAGCTATTTTGGTGTAATGTGGTATGGTTATAATCGGGGTTTTTATAGGTGTTATATTAGAAGTAATAACTAAGCCTGCAATGATACTACCTCAGGCTAATCGTTTGATGGGGTTAATAACTGGCCCGCTGTTTTCATTAATGGGGGATAAAGGGTTGAATCGCGGGTATCCTATGGTTACATAATAAATAATTCGTAGGCTGTAAACTGCTGTAAATGAAGTGGCGACCAGGGTTAATAAAAGGGCTCAGGCGTTTAAGTAGGAGGTGTTTATTGATTCAATAATAGCATCTTTTGAGAAAAATCCGGCTAAGAAAGGGGTTCCTGTTAAGGCCAAACTACCTAAGGTCAAGGAGGAGGAGGTAAAGGGGGTGAGAGTGTTTATCCCCCCTATTTTTCGGATATCCTGCTCATCGTTTAAGCTGTGGATGAATGATCCGGAGCATAGAAATAGCATTGCTTTAAAGAAAGCATGGGTACAAATATGAAGGAATGCCAATTCGGGCTGATTAAGGCCAATTGTAACTATTATTAAACCAAGCTGGCTGGATGTAGAAAATGCTACAATTTTTTTAATATCATTCTGTGTTAAAGCACAAATGGCTGTGAATAAAGTGGTTAATGCCCCTAGACAAAGACAAGATGTTAAGATAAAAGGGTTATTCTCTATTAAAGGACTTATTCGGATTAGTAGAAAAATTCCTGCAACCACCATTGTGCTTGAGTGCAGTAGGGCAGATACCGGAGTAGGACCTTCTATAGCTGAGGGTAGTCATGGGTGTAACCCAAATTGAGCTGATTTTCCCGTTGCGGCTAGGATCAGGCCTAGTAGTGGTAAGGTAAGATTTTTATTCTCAGCTAGTGTGAACATCTGGTCTATTTCTCACGAGTTTAGGTTTATAGCAACCCAGGCTATGAATAGGATTAACCCGATATCCCCGATTCGGTTGTAGACGACTGCTTGAATAGCAGCTACGTTAGCATCTGCTCGCCCGTACCATCATCCAATTAACAGGAATGATATGATACCGACTCCTTCTCAACCGATAAATAACTGAAACATGTTGTTTGAGGTTACCAGGATTAACATGGCGATCAAAAACATTAATAAGTATTTGAAGAACCGGTTTATAATAGGGTCTGAATGTATGTACCAAGATGCGAACTCTAAGATGGACCATGTAACGTATAAGGCCACAGGGGTGAAAATTACCGAGTATAGGTCAAACTTAAAGCTAACATTAACATCAAAAGTTGATGTATTTATTCATGACCAAGTAGTAACAATGGTTTCCACCCCCTCATTAATAAACAAAATCAAAGGTAATAGGCTGACTATAAAAGATAGTTTAACTGAGTTTTTAACTCAAATAACCGATCAGTTGTGTGATTGTGGTTTAGTGGTTATTGTTGAAAGTAAGGGTGAGATTAGGAAGGCAAAAATAATTAAAAGACTTGAGGACATTATTAAAGAGGTGGAGTGCATAACTACTGCTTGGATTTGCACCAAGGGTTTTTGGTTCCTAAGACCAACGGATTAGCTAGTATCCTTCAGAAGTTCGAGTGAGCTTTGGGGTTAAACCAAAGGGGCAAAAATTAGCAGTTTATGTTGTCTTCGGACCTCTCTCGGTGGATAAAAGGATTTTAACCTTTGTTTTTAGAATCACAATCTAATGTTCTTTTTGAACTACATCTACAGAAAATTCAACCTCATAATAACTCGGGTTTTAGAATTAATAAGACAAGAGGGGTAAGGTGAAGTGTTATGATTAAGTGTTCTCGGGAGTGGGAGGGTTCTATGTGAAGTAAGTGTTTTGTTAATGGGCCTCGTTGGGTGGTGAGGAATAAGTATAATGAGTATGCTGCAGTAATTAGTGTTCCGAGGCCTGTAAGGACTAAGGTTCAAGAGGATCAGTTGAATAAGGAGGAGATAATTATTAATTCTCCTATTAGATTGGGTAAAGGGGGTAGAGCTATATTTGCTAAGCTGGCTGTGAATCATCATAAGGCTATTAAGGGTAGAGCTATTTGTAACCCCCGTGCTAAAACTATTGTTCGGCTGTGGGTTCGTTCGTAGTTTGTGTTTGCTAAGCAGAATAGCGCTGATGAGGTCAGGCCATGTGCAATCATTAAGATTAATGCTCCGGTAAAACCTCAAGGGGTTTGGATAAGGATGCCTGTTGTAACTAAGCCCATATGGCTTACCGAAGAATAAGCGATTAATGATTTTAGATCATTTTGTCGTAAACAAATTAAGCCAGTTATTACAATTCCTCATAAAGCCAGGATTATAAAAGGGTAGCTTAGTTGTTTAGACAAAGGCTCTAAAATGTTTATTAGTCGTATTATACCATAACCGCCTAATTTTAGTAGTACTGCAGCAAGGATTATAGATCCCGCAATTGGTGCTTCTACGTGGGCTTTAGGTAACCAAAGATGAACTCCATAAAGGGGTATTTTTACAAGGAAAGCTAGAAGACAGGCCATTCATCACAACTTATCCCCCAAACATACAAGGTTTAAAGGGTTTGAGTGTTGTAAGGCTAATATTGATAGTGAGCCTGTCTTGTTTTGAAGTATAAGCAGGGCAACAAGTAAAGGCAGAGATCCGGCCAAGGTGTAGAAAAGGAAGTAGGTTCCTGCGTTTAGTCGTTCTGTTTGATTACCCCATCGAGTAATGATTAATAAAGTTGGAATTAATGTGGCCTCAAATATAACGTAAAATATAATTAGTTCTGTAGCGCTAAATGCTAAGATAAGAAATACTTGTAAAGATGTGAGTAGAGAGATGTATATTCGTTGTCGGTTAACAGGGTCATTAGATGTGTGGTTTTGGCTAGCGAGAATTATTAGTGGGAGAAGTCAGCATGTGAGAATCAGTAAAGGAGTTGATAATGGATCAGTGGCCATTAATCCGTTTACATTTGATCAAGCGTTTTCAGATGGCCAGACAAGTCAAGCTAGTGTGAATAAAGCAATGATTAGGCTGTGTGCTAGTGTAGAGGACCATAATCATTTTTTAGGGGTGAGCCAGGTTGTGGGGATCAATATAATTGTCGGGATAAGAATTTTTAACATTGTAAGATGTTTAGGGCTTGCAGGCGGTCAGTCCCATGTGTTCGAGAGGTTGCTACCAACAGGGCTAAGCCAGCACTTGCTTCACATGCTGAAAAAGCAAGTATTAATATGGGGGTGGGGGACAAGCTAACTGAGTTTAATTGAAGTGCTCATAAGGAAAGGGCTACATACAAGGACAATATTATTCCTTCCAGACATAAAAGGGCAGAGAGTAGATGGTTTCGGTGAAAAGTTAATCCTATGAGCCCTAAAATAAATGTTGTTGAAAAAGCAAAATGCACAGGTGTCATAAAACGATCGTGGATTTTAACCACGTGCTTTTGAGCCGAAATCAAGTGTTTTAATTATACTAATCGTTTACTCAGCTCATTCTAAGCCTCCTTGGGTTCACTCATAGATTAAACCAAGTGTTAGAAGAGTAATTACTGATGATGCTCATATGAATGTGTTGACAGGAGATGCAAGTTGTATACCTCAAGGAAGCGGGAGAAGTAAGGCAATTTCTAGGTCAAATAAGAGGAATAAGATTGCAATTAAGAAAAATCGTAATGAGAATGGAAGACGGGCTGAACCTAGGGGGTCAAAACCACACTCATAAGGGGACAATTTTTCCACATCAGGGTTTATTTGAGGCAGTCAGAATGATACTAAGGCCAACAGGATAGAAAGAGCAGAAGTAATTAGCAGGATCGTAGTTAGTAAGTTCATTATCTTTTCTTGGGCTTTAACCAAGACCGGGTGATTGGAAGTCACTCATACTTTTAGTACTAAAAAGATAAGATCCTCATCAATAAATCGAGACGTAAAGGAATAGTCAAACGACATCAACGAAATGTCAGTATCAAGCGGCAGCTTCAAACCCAAAATGATGTTCTGATGTGAAGTGGTATTGAATTTGTCGAATCAGGCATACTGCTAGGAATGTTGATCCGATAATTACATGCAGTCCGTGGAATCCTGTTGCTACAAAAAAGGTTGACCCGTATACACCATCAGCGATAGTGAAGGGGGCTTCATAGTACTCTATTGCTTGAAGAAATGTGAAGTAGAACCCTAGAAGGATGGTTAGGGTGAGTGAGTGGATGGTTTGTTTTCGGTCCCCCTCTATAATACTATGATGGGCTCAAGTTACTGTGACTCCAGAGGCAAGTAAAACTGCTGTGTTGAGGAGGGGCACTTCGAAAGGGTCCAGTGTGATTACTCCAGAAGGGGGTCAGCAGCCTCCTAATTCGGGGGTGGGGGCTAAGCTAGCGTGGTAGAAAGCTCAGAAGAATCCTAAAAAGAAGAAGACTTCTGAGGTAATGAATAGGATTATACCATATCGTAACCCTTTTTGGACGGGGGGGGTATGATGTCCTTGGAATGTGCCCTCTCGGATAATATCCCGTCATCATTGAATTATTGTTAAAAGCAGTAAAATTAATCCGATTGTTATTAAAACAGTTGAATTAAAGTGGAATCAAATAGCTAACCCTGAAGTTATTAAAAGGGCTGCGATTGCACCTGTTAAGGGTCAGGGGCTGGGGTCTACTATGTGGTATGCATGTGCTTGATGGGCCATTAAACGTTTTCTTGTAGATACAGGCTTAATAGAAGGACAAAAACATAGGCTTGAATTATAGCAACTGCTACTTCTAACAATGTTAGTAAGAATAGTAGAATTGTTGTTAGTAAAGCAACTGTTGGTATTAAGGGCAATAAAACAAATGCTGCTGTTGCAATAAGTTGAATAAGCAAGTGCCCTGCGGTTAAATTCGCTGTTAGTCGAACGCCTAGGGCGATAGGTCGGATGAAAAGACTGATTGTTTCAATGATAATAAGGACAGGAATTAATAACACAGGAGTGCCTTCTGGTAATAAATGACCTAGTGAGTGTGTAGGCTGGTTTCGTATTCCAATAATAACAGTTGCTAATCATAAAGGCACAGCTAATCCTATATTTAATGATAGTTGGGTTGTGGGGGTAAAGGTGTAGGGAAGCAGTCCGAGCATATTCAGGGAGATTAAGAAGATTATTAAAGATGCAAAAATTAGGGCTCATTTATGACCAGATGTGTTTAAGGGGAGGAGAAGCTGTTTCGTGAATAGGTTGATAAATCAGCTTTGTAATGTAAGCACACGGTTGTTTATTCATCGAGAAGAAGGGGCTGGGAATATGATTCAGGGGATTATAATGGCTAAAGCCATTAATGGGACTCCTAAAAATATAGGGCTAGTAAATTGGTCGAAAAAGCTTAATGTCATTGTCAGTTTCAAGAGGTTGTTTCTAATGTTTTAGTGCTTAAAACATTTGGTTCGTTAGGATATTTATGTGCTATTACTTTAGGGGGGATAACAGTAATAAAGATTAATCATGTAAACAATAAAATTATTAATCAAGGGGAGGGGTTTAATTGGGGCATGTCGTTAAGGGTGGTCGGGAGTCACCAATTTTTAGCTTAAAAGGCTAACGCTGAGGTCCTGTTTAGCTTCTTAACGAGGCATCTTCGAGCATGAGTGATGATCAGTTTTCAAATTGTTCTAAAGGTACTGCTTCTACTACGATAGGTATAAAGCTGTGATTAGCACCACAGATTTCTGAGCATTGTCCGTAGAATACTCCTGGTCGTGATGTGATAAAAGCTGTTTGATTAAGTCGTCCTGGTACTGCATCTATTTTAACTCCGAGAGAAGGTACTGCCCATGAGTGAAGCACATCTTCTGCAGATACTAGCATTCGAATTGGGGATTCGACCGGGATTACCATACGATGATCTGCTTCTAATAGTCGGAATTGACCAGGGGTCAAATCTTGGGTTGGGATTATGTATGAATCAAAGGCTAAGTCTTCATAATCAGTGTATTCATAACTTCAATATCACTGATGTCCGACTGCTTTGATTGTGAGGTGTGGGTCGTTTACTTCATCTATCAGGTATAGAATCCGCAAGGAGGGAAGTGCAATTAGGATAAGAATAATTGCGGGAAGGACAGTTCAGATAATTTCAATTTCTTGTGAATCTAGTAAGAATTTGTTAGTTAGTTTTGTAGTAACTATAGCTACAATAATGTAAAGCACTAAAGTGCTAATCAGGAATACAATTATTAATGCATGATCGTGAAAATGAAGTAATTCTTCTATAACAGGTGATGCTGCGTCTTGAAAACCTAGTTGTGAGGGATAAGCCATTATTTAAGATATGTAGGGGTTTCACCAACAACTCTGCCTTGACAAAGCAGTATAATATTTTACTAATATCTTTGGTTAGTTATATAAAGAAAGTGACAGAGTGGTCTTGTGGATGGCTTGAAACCATCCAACGGGGGTTCAATTCCCTCCTTTCTCGTTTAATTATTTGTTTGTACTTGTACGAAAGCAGGTTCTTCAAACGTATGGTAGGGGGGAGGGCATCCATGCAATCATTCAATATTTGTTGAAGCTAATTCAACTATTAGTACTTCCCGTTTGGCAGCAAATGCTTCTCAGATGATAAATAAAAACATAATTACGGCAATTAAAGACACCAGAGAACCAATAGAAGAGACAGTATTTCATAATGAATAGGCATCTGGGTAATCAGAGTATCGTCGAGGCATACCAGCTAGTCCTAAGAAATGTTGAGGGAAGAATGTTAAATTAACTCCCGCGAATATTACACCAAAATGGATTTTGGTTCAAGAGCTGTGTAGTGTATAGCCTGTGAACAAGGGAAATCAGTGTACAAAGCCTGCCATAATTGCAAATACTGCTCCTATTGATAACACATAGTGGAAGTGGGCTACTACATAGTAGGTATCATGAAGGACAATATCTAATGAGGAGTTTGCTAACACAATGCCTGTTAATCCGCCCACAGTAAATAGGAAAATAAAGCCTAAAGCTCACAGTAAAGGGGTTTCTCATTTAATAGATCCTCCATGTAGTGTGGCTAACCAACTAAATACCTTCACACCCGTGGGGATGGCAATAATTATTGTTGCTGAGGTGAAGTACGCTCGGGTGTCTACATCTATCCCTACTGTAAATATGTGGTGGGCTCAAACGATAAACCCCAAGAGTCCAATCGCTATTATTGCTCAAACCATACCTATATAACCGAAAGGTTCTTTTTTACCTGAGTAGTAGGCTACAATATGTGAGATTATACCAAAGCCCGGCAGAATAAGAATATATACTTCAGGGTGACCAAAGAATCAGAATAAGTGTTGGTAAAGAATAGGGTCTCCTCCTCCAGAAGGGTCAAAGAATGTGGTGTTTAGATTTCGGTCTGTTAGAAGTATGGTGATCCCAGCCGCTAGAACAGGGAGAGATAATAATAGTAGAACTGCAGTTACTAAAACTGCCCACACAAATAATGGTGTTTGATATTGGGAGATTGAAGGAGGTTTTATATTAATAATAGTAGTAATAAAATTAATAGCCCCTAGAATTGATGAAACGCCTGCTAGATGGAGAGAGAAGATTGTTAAGTCTACAGAAGCTCCAGCATGTGCTAAGTTGCCTGCTAAAGGAGGGTAAACAGTTCAACCAGTTCCTGCACCAGCTTCTACCCCTGAGGAAGCGAGGAGGAGAAGGAAGGAGGGAGGGAGAAGTCAGAAGCTTATGTTGTTTATTCGAGGAAAAGCTATATCAGGTGCCCCGATTATTAAAGGAATCAGTCAATTACCGAAACCTCCGATTATGATTGGTATAACTATAAAAAAAATTATTACAAAAGCATGAGCAGTTACGATAACATTATAGATCTGATCATCCCCCAGTAAAGCACCTGGTTGACTCAGTTCTGCTCGAATCAAAAGGCTAAGTGCAGTGCCGACTATTCCGGCCCAAGCACCAAATACTAAGTACAGGGTGCCGATGTCTTTGTGATTAGTTGAGAAAAATCATCGCGTGATTGTCACAGGTAGGATGGCTGAGTAAGCGGTGGGTTGTAATCCCACACACAGAGGTTTGAGCCCTCTTCATACCAAGCCCCGAGGTGTTAAACACATAAGATTGCAAATCTTAAGTAGCCAATTGATTTTTGCCGGGGCTTTCCCCCCGCCTTCCCGCCTTTCCAAGGCGGGGGGAAAGTAGGTGGATGCTCACTGGTTTGAGTGCCTAGCTGTTAACTAGGATTTTGTAGGATCGAGGCCTTCCCATCTAGTAAGGCTTTAGCTTAATTAAAGTGTCTGTTTTGCATACAGTAGATGTGGGTTAATAACCTGCAAGTCTTATCAAGGGTTAGGGGATTTTCACCCCCACTTAAGGCTTTGAAGGCCTTTGGTCTTGTGTTAACCTAAACGCTTAGTTAACTATGGTTATTATAGTGGGTAAAAGGGGCAGCAGTATTAATGATATGATCGTTGACATGGCTAAATGTATAGCAGGTTGTTTAGTGTTAAATCGTCATTGATTGGTTACAGGGGTAACGCTAGGTGACATAGTTAGTGTCATAGCATAAGATAATCGTAGGTAGAAGTAAAGGCTCAGTAAGGCAGATAGTGCTGTGACAGTTGCGGTAGAATTTAATTCTTGTTTTGTTAGTTCAGATAAGATTAGTCATTTTGGGCCAAATCCTGTAAGCGGGGGTAATCCTCCTAAGGATAAGAGTACTAAGGGGGTTAGTGCGGTCATGGTGGGGGATTTTGATCATGATATTGCTAGGGCGTTGATAGAGGTTGTCTTGTTTAGTTTAAATAGACTGAAGATTGATATTGTTATAAAAATATAGATTGCAAGGGTTATAAGGGTTAATGATGGGGAGAATTGTAATACAAGGACTATTCAGCCGATATGTGCAATTGATGAGTAAGCTAGGATTTTTCGCAGCTGTGTTTGGTTTAAACCCCCCCAGCCTCCGACCATAGTCGATATAATAGCTATTGTGATTATTACGGAATTATTTAGGTTTATTTGAATCAATAGTGAAAATGGAGCCAGTTTTTGTCATGTAGACATAATTAGTCCGGTGGTCAGATCTAGGCCTTGAAGTACTTCTGGTAGTCATGTGTGGAGAGGGGCCATACCAATTTTTAAGGCTAGGCCTAGTATTATAATAGTTGAGGGTACCGGGTGAGATAGTTCGCTAATACCTCATTGTCCTGTAATCCATGCGTTGGTAGAGCTGGCAAAGAGAATTATTGCGGCAGCTGTGGCTTGGGTGAGGAAGTATTTAGTTGAAGCTTCAACAGACCGTGGGTGGTGGTGTTGTGCTATTAGGGGGATAATTGCCAGTGTGTTAATTTCTAAGCCTATTCACGCGAGCAATCAATGTGAACTTATAAATGTGATTGTGGTACCTAAGCCCAGCCCTAGCATAAATATTGATATAATATAAGGGTTCATTAGTAAAGGGAGGGTTTTAACCTGCATTTTTGGGGTATGGGCCCAAAAGCTTAAATTAGCTGACTTTACTTTAGGAAGTGGTGTAGTAGGAAGCACTAAGAGTTTTGATCTCTTAAGTGGGGTTCAAATCCTCTCTTTCTAAGGAATTAGGGGGATTTTAACCCCCGTAAAACACTCTATCAAAGTGGTCCTTTAGTACTCAGGCATAATTCCTTTATATTTGGGGCGGCAGCCCGGCTAGTGTAAGAGGTGCTGATAAGTGTCAAATGATTAGTGCTAGGGTGAGTGGTAAAAAGTTTTTTCAAATGAGGTGTATTAATTGGTCATACCGGAATCGTGGATATGAGGCTCGAACTCAGAGGAATATTACTGATAATATGGTTGCTTTTAGTATAAGGTTGGTTGTAGTCATTTCTGGCATAGAGGGAATGTGAGATGCCCCTAAAAATAGGATTGTTGAAAGAGTATTTATTAATAGAATGTTGGCGTACTCTGCAAGAAAGAATAGTGCGAATGGTCCTCCTGCATATTCAACATTAAAGCCTGAGACAAGTTCTGACTCACCTTCTGTTAGGTCGAAAGGTGCTCGGTTTGTTTCGGCTAGCGTAGAAATGTACCATATTGCTGCTAAAGGTCATGCTGGGATAATTAATCACATGCTTTCTTGGGTGACACCAAATGACTGTAGTGTAAAATTACCAGTGAAGATAATAAGGGCTAACAGGATTAGTCCCAAACTTACCTCGTATGAAATAGTTTGGGCGACAGCTCGTAGTGCTCCGATTAAAGCATATTTTGAATTTGATGCTCATCCTGACCCTAGGATCGAGTAAACTGCCAGGCTTGATAATGCTAAAATAAACAATATCCCTAAGTTAACGTTGACCACAGGGTAGGGTATAGGTAAGGGGGCTCATAGTATAAGGGCAAGTATTAGTGCTAATATAGGGGTGGCCAGGAATAGAATAGGGGAAGATGTGGATGGTTTTACAGGCTCTTTAATGAAGAGTTTTACCCCATCTGCAATTGGTTGTAATAATCCAAAAGGGCCTACAATATTAGGACCTTTTCGGTGTTGCATATAACCTAGCACTTTTCGTTCTAACAAAGTTAAGAAGGCAACTGCTAATAATACAGGAATAATGTATATTAAAGGGTTGATAATTTGGGTTATAATAAAGGTAATCATAGTTAAGAAGAGGATTTGAACCTCTATTCAAAGGGCTTAGGTCTTTAGCAATAACCGGACTCTGCCATCTTAACATGTAGTTATGTTCTCTTTTATTTTGTGTTGTTTTAACCTTTAATATTTTTTCAAGGGTTAAAAAGGGGGCTTGTTTTAAAACATAGGCCCACCCTTCTCGGTCCTTTCGTACTGAAGAAGGTCACGTCATAGATAGAAACTGACCTGGATTACTCCGGTCTGAACTCAGATCACGTAGGACTTTAATCGTTGAACAAACGAACCCTTAATAGCGGCTACACCATTAGGATGTCCTGATCCAACATCGAGGTCGTAAACCCCCTTGTCGATAGGGACTCTCAAAGAGGATTGCGCTGTTATCCCTGGGGTAACTAGGTTCGTTGATCGGCTATTGCCGGATCTTTAGGTCAAATATTTTGGTGCTTAGAAATGACTTTCTTAGGTATAAGGTTTTACCTCAATCCTCACGGAGGTTTTGTTTTACTCCGCGGTCGCCCCAACTAAAGATATTAAAATGAGGTTACTGGCTTGTTGCCTTTTAGGGGGCTTATGTTAAATAAATTCATTTATTCATCTAAAGCTCCACAGGGTCTTCTCGTCTTATGGTGTAATTCCCGCTTCTGCACGGAAAGATCAATTTCATTAACCTGGGTAAGGAGACAGTTTAGCCCTCGTTATGCCATTCATACGGGTCTTTATTTAAAAGACAAGTGATTGCGCTACCTTTGCACGGTCAAAATACCGCGGCCGTTAAACTTGCGGTCACAGGGCAGGCGGGACCTCTTATTCTTATATATGCAAGAGGCGGTGTTTTTGGTAAACAGGCGAGGCTAGTATTTTTAATTTTTGCCGAGTTCCTTCTCACCCTTTTAGTTTATCCTAGTTAGCAAACCGGTGTGGGGTTGATGATTTTTAATTGTTGTTTTTTCTTGTTATTTGTTTTTACAACATTTCCCTCTTATATTGTAGGGGTCATTAATTTTCGGTGTCAGTTCGGTCCGAAACACACTTTTGCCAAAGGAGAGAATCTTTAACTTCTCTTATTACTCATATTAACATTATCATTTTCATGTGTTATGAAAAGGCCTGATGTGAATAGGGGTTTAAGAACATTTATCTGAATTAAAGTAATTTTAGTGCTTGAGCTTTAACGCTTTCTATTTGGTGGCTGCTTTCAGGCCCACAAAGGCATGTATACTTTGTTGTTTTGATCTTTAACCTCCTTAAATTAAGGTTGTGTCCTGTGTCAAAAGAGCTGTACCCCTTTTGACTAACTCTATACTACTATTAACTAAGTCTATTTGTTTAAACTTAAATTGGTTTAGGGGGTAATATAGGCTGAACTTTTATTCATTTTTCAGGCAACCAGCTATAACTAAGCTCGCTTGGTTTATCACCTCTACTCAGAGCTCACCCCAACCTTTTGCCACAGGTACGGGTTTGTCCATTTGTCTTGACTGTCTCGGAGTAGCTCGCTTAGTTTCGGGATAACAAACTAAAGATCTCTTTGCTTGAATTGTCTTGTTAAACCATGATGCAAAAGGTACAAGATTTAATCTTTGCTATTATTAACTTAGGTTAATTTTTTAATTTCTTTTTCAGCTTTCCCTTGCGGTACTAATTTTATAGCTTCAATATTCCTTTTTAGTCTCCCTTACTTGGGCGTAGAATGTTTTAAGATTGTTTCTTAGGGTGTCCGGGGTTATTTTTAATTTTAATTTGAATTTAGTATGTGAGCTAGCATTTGGGTATCAAAACAGTTCTATTTGCAAGAACAACTTCTCGGTGTAAGTGAGATGCTTTAACTATTTCAGCTATGTTCTGGTATTCCAAGCACACCTTCCGGTACACTTACCATGTTACGACTTGCCTCCCCTTGTGTCTTATTTTGTTTTAATTAATTTTAATTTTGATGTTGGGGAGAGTGACGGGCGGTGTGTGCGCGCTTTAGGGCCAGTTTCAGATGAACACTCTATTTTCTTCTTACTGCTAAATCCTCCTTCAAGTTTATGTTTCAATATACTATCCGTATTCATTAATGAATGAGTGTAGCCCATTTCTTTCCCTATCATAAACTACACCTCGACCTGACGTTTTGGGTTATAACTAGTTTTGCTCACTGTTGTTCTTTCACAAGGTAAGCTGACGACGGCGGTATATAAATTGATTAGGCAAAATAGGGTGAGGTTTAACGGGGGTTATCAGTTATAGAACAGGCTCCTCTAGGTGGGTGTAAAGCACCGCCAAGTCCTTTGGGTTTTAAGCTAGTGCTTGTAGTACCCGGGCGAGTATTATGTAATTAAAATACTTTTGTTTAAGACTATGCATAGTGGGGTATCTAATCCCAGTTTGTTTCACAGTTTTCGTGGGTTCAGTTTTGTAAAGTCACTTTCGTAAGTGAATCTCATGTCTCCGGGTGCGTATAACAGCTTGGAAGATGTTTAACTTTAGTTTATTAGTACTTAACCACTCTTTACGCCGATTTCTATTATCTTGAGCCTCTCGTATAACCGCGGTGGCTGGCACGAGTTTTACCGGCTCTAAAAACCTTAACTAAGTCAAGTTTACACTTATGGCTTAATGTTTATCACTGCTGAAGTTCCCTTGGGGGTGTGGCTAAGCAAGGTGTTGTGGGCAAACTTTGTGTGCCTGATACCAGCTCCTTGATCTCATAAGAGGGTTAAGGGCATTCTCACAGGGGTGCGGATGCTTGCATGTGTAAGTTTGGTTATAGATAATAATAAAGCTAGGACCAAGCCTTTGTGCTTTCGGAACTTTCTAGGGCTCATAATAACATCTTCAGTGTTATGCTTTAGATTTAAGCTACGATGGC